CCATCGTCCATTGAAACTATACCTCGGAATTGGACAAATTATTCGTTGACAGAAAAAAAAATGCAGGATCTAACTGATAGAACAAACACGGTCATAAATCAAATAGAAAAAATTACAAATGAAAAAAAGGGCGGATTTAGAATTCCGGATAAAAATATTAGTTTTAACAAAATAAGTGATGATAATAAAAGGTTGAAAGCACAAAAAAATATTTGGCAGATATTAAAAAGAAAAAATGCTCGACTAATACGCAAATCACATTATTTTATAAAATTTTTCATTGAAAGGATATACATAGATATCTTTCTGTGGATCATTAATATTCCTAGGATCAATACACAACCATTTCGTGACTCAATAAAAAAAAAATTTAATAAATACATTACTAATAATGAAACAAATCAAGAAAAAATGGATAAAAAAAATCAAAGTTTAATTCATTTTATTTTGACTATAAAAAAGACACTATATAATACTAATATTAGTAAAAAAAATTCAAATACTTTTTGTGACTTATCCTACTTTTCACAAGCCTATGTATTTTACAAACTCTCACAAACCCAATTTGTCAATTTTGATTTTTATAAGTTAAAATCTGTCTTGCAATGTAATGGAGCAGCTCCTTTTATTAAGAATGAAATAAGGAGTTATTTTGTTGGAACACAAGAACTTTTTCTTTCTCAATTAAGACATAAGAATTGTCAGAATTCTGGAATAAATCAATGGACAAATTGGTTAAGGAATCATTATCAATATGATATATCTCACATTAGATGGTCTAGACTAGTACCACAAAAATGGCGAAATAGATTCAATCACCATTATATGAATAAAAATAAGGATTTAAGTAACTCATCTAAAAAAACGAAATTTATTCACTACGAAAAACTCAAAAATTTTGAAAAGGCTTCATTACTGAATGAAAAAAAGAATTTTAAAAAACAATATAAATATGATCGGTTAGCATATAAATCTATTAATTCTGAAAATACGAAGTACTCGTCAATTTATGAATTGTCATTACACGTAAAAAACAACCAAGAAGTTTTTTCGAACTCCAACACAAATAAACTCAAATCTTTTTATATGATGGAAGGTATTCCTATTATCCCTATCAATAATGATCGAGTACAACATGATATTACAGATATGGATAAAAATCTGGATAGAAAATATTTTGATTGGAGAATTATCCATTTTTGTCTTAGAAAGAAAATCAATATTGAAGCTTGGATCAATATTGATACTGACCCAAACAGTAATAAAAAATGTACTAAGGATAAACTTAATGATTATCCAATAATTGATAAAATGAATAAGCAAAATTTTTTTGATCTCACAATTCATCAAGATCAAGAAATCTATTTATCTAATCAAAAAAAAAAATTGGATTGGATGGGAATGAATGAAGAAATATTAAACCGCCCCATATCAAATCTTGAACGTTGGTTCTTCTCCGAATTTTTGATCCTTTATAATTTGTATAAAACTAAACCGTGGGTTATACCAAAAAAATTACTTCTTTTAGATTCTAATATAAATGAAAACGTTACTGATAAAGATCTTTTTATATCCTCCAATGAAAAAAAATCTCTTGAATTAAAAAAACGAAATAAAGAGCAAAAAGAATCAGCGGGCCAAGCAAACCTTGAATCTGCTCTTTCAAACCAAGAAAAAGATGTTGAAGAAGATTATATGGACTCGGAGATGAAAAAACAAAAAAATAAAAAACAAGACAAGAATGATACAAAAGAGGAGTTTGATTTCTTACTAAACAGGTATTTTCAGTTTCAATTGCGATGGGATGATATTTTAACTAAAAAAATAATCAATAACATCAAAGTATATTGTCTCCTGCTTAGACTGATAAATCCAAGAGAAATAACTATATCCTCTATTCAAAGAGGAGAAATGAGTCTTGATATTCTGATAATTGAGAAAAATTTAACTCTTACGGAATTCATCAAAAGAGGAATTTTGATTATTGAACCAATTCGTCTATCTATAAAAAATGATGGGCAATTTATTATGTATCAAACCATTGGTATTTCATCGGTTCATCAAAGTAAACACAAAATGAATCAAAAATACAGAGAAAAAACCCATATTGATAAGAATTCTGATGAAGTCATTACCAAATATAAAAAGATGACTGGAAATAGAGATAAAAATCATTATGATTTGTTTGTTCCTGAAAATATTTTATCACCTAGACTTCGGAGAGAATTTAGAATTCTAATTTGTTTCAATTCTAGGAATAGAATTTGTTTCAATTCTAGGAATAGAAATGATATGCATAAAAATTCAGCATTAGGGAATGGTAATAAGGTAAACAGTCAAGTTTTGGATAAAAACAAAGGATATAAAAAGAAACTTATTAACTTAAAGTTATTTCTATGGCCCAATTATCGATTAGAAGATTTAGCTTGTATGAATCGGTATTGGTTTGATAGCAATAACGGCAGTCGTTTCGGTATGGTAAGGATACATATGTATCCGCGATTGAAAATCCATTACTAGTAAAGTTTTGCTATCTTTCCTATAACGCAGCGGGTCGATGACGACAAAGAGGTGCGCACATTCAATGTCTTACATTCTATTCTGATACATGATACTAATTCAATGACATATCAATTCGATCTACAAATGAATCAATAAAATCGTCTGATTTTAGGACTAAGTTTTTATCGTTTTGGAGGATAGAAAACAACCATCCTTTTGTATACCTTTGTATACTGTATACCTTTTCAAATTTTGAAATTAAAATAGGATTGATTTAATTTGATTTAATAAAAATCGAAATTAGACCGAAATTAAGATTATTCTCTATACCAAACTAAAACAAGTGCCATTATTATTACTGATCAATAAAAATATCTATCAATCAAAATATCTTAAAAAAAGAAGGGGGGTTCGTTTTATGGTAAAAAATTCATTCATCTCAGTTATTTCACAAGAAGAAAAAGAAGAAAATAGGGGTTCTGTTGAATTTCAAATATTAAGTTTCACCAATAGGATACGAAGACTTACTTCCCATTTACAATTACACAAAAAAGACTATTTATCTCAGAGAGGTCTACGTAAAATTCTGGGAAAACGCCAACGCCTGCTATCTTATTTGTCAAAGAAAAATAGAATAGGTTATAAAGAATTGATTAATCGGTTGGATATTCGTGAATCAAAAACTCGTTAATTTGAAGAAGCATTTTGAATTATTTGATTTATTAGATCGTGAATTTGAATGAACTTTTTTTCGTTTTCAGCAATTCAATTCATGAAAGAGTGAATTAAGGAAAAACCTATGAATATACCAGCTACAAGAAAAGACCTGATGGTAGTCAGTATGGGTCCCCACCATCCATCAATGCATGGTGTTCTTCGACTTATCATTACTCTAGATGGTGAAGATGTTATTGACTGTGAACCAATATTGGGTTATTTACACCGAGGGATGGAAAAAATTGCGGAAAACCGAACAATTATACAATATTTGCCTTATGTAACACGTTGGGATTATTTAGCTACTATGTTCACAGAAGCAATAACAGTAAATGGGCCGGAACAGCTGGGAAATATTCAAGTACCTAAAAGAGCCAGCTATATCAGAATAATTATGTTGGAGTTGAGTCGTATAGCTTCTCATCTGTTATGGCTCGGCCCTTTTATGGCGGATATTGGTGCACAGACTCCTTTTTTCTATATTTTCAGAGAAAGAGAATTAGTATATGATCTATTCGAAGCTGCCACCGGTATGAGAATGATGCATAATTATTTTCGGATCGGAGGGGTGGCGGCTGATCTCCCTTATGGCTGGATAGATAAATGTTTGGATTTCTGCGATTATTTTTTAATAAGGGTTGCTGAATATCAACAACTTATTACACGCAATCCTATTTTTTTAGAACGAGTCGAGGGGGTAGGCATTATTGGTCGAGAGGAAGTAATAAACTGGGGTTTATCAGGACCAATGCTGCGAGCGTCCGGAATACAATGGGACCTTCGTAAAGTTGATCAGTATGAGTGTTATGACGAATTTGATTGGGAAGTACAGTGGCAAAAAGAAGGGGATTCATTGGCTCGTTATCTAGTCCGAATTGGTGAAATGGTGGAATCTGTAAAAATTATTCAACAGGCTCTCGAAGGAATTCCGGGGGGACCATATGAGAATTTAGAAATCCGCTACTTTGATAGAGAAAGGAATCCAGAATGGAATGATTTTGAATATCGCTTTATTAGTAAAAAACCTTCTCCTACATTTGAATTGCCGAAACAAGAACTTTATGTGCGAGTCGAAGCTCCAAAAGGCGAATTAGGGATTTTCCTGATAGGGGATCGGAGTGGTTTTCCTTGGAGATGGAAAATTCGACCGCCGGGTTTTATCAATTTGCAAATTCTTCCTCAGTTAGTTAAAAGAATGAAATTGGCTGATATTATGACAATACTAGGTAGTATAGATATCATTATGGGAGAAGTTGATCGTTGAAATGATAATTGATACACTAGATACACTAGAATTACAAGAGATCGATTCTTTTTCTAGATTGGAATTTTTAAAGGGGGTCTATGGAATTATATGGTTACTTATTCCTATTTTGACTCTTGTATTGGGAATTACAATAGGCGTACTGGTAATTGTATGGTTAGAAAGAGAAATATCCGCGGGAATACAACAACGTATTGGACCTGAATACGCCGGCCCTTTGGGAGTTCTTCAAGCTCTAGCAGACGGGACAAAACTTCTTTTCAAAGAAAATCTTTTTCCATCTAGAGGGGATACTCGTTTATTCAGTATCGGTCCATCCATAGCAGTTATATCCATTTTAGTAAGCTATTTAGTAGTTCCATTTGGGTATCGTCTTGTTTTAGCGGATCTCAATATTGGTGTTTTTTTATGGATTGCCATTTCAAGTATTGCTCCCATTGGACTTCTTATGTCAGGATACGGGTCAAATAATAAATATTCCTTTTTAGGTGGTCTACGAGCTGCTGCTCAATCAATTAGTTATGAAATACCATTAACTTTATGTGTGTTATCAATATCTCTACGTGCGATTCGTTGATATATAGACATAAACCTTTCTCTATTCTTCCTTTCGAGGAAAACGGTGGAATGAATTGAGTAGGGTTAGAGATCTTCATTTTTTTTTTTATTCATTATTCGGATTGAAAAATTCAATAAAATAGTTATATTGAGTGAAAGAAAACAGCTTATATATATATTATATAATTTTGAATATATAAATATATAAATTCGCAGTAAAAATATTGAGTCTCATTTTCCATGTATAAGAGTTAAAGAGTTAAGCGAAAATAAACATAAACATAAGAAATCGTTTACCCCAAGCCAAGATTGGTCGATTAGTCATCCTGACTTGAAGCGGGCTTAAAAAATCCACCGTATTGATTTTTCACTATCATTTGTATGGATTAACATACATGTATTATCATAACGGAGGGTTGAACAAAAACGAGTGGATGGTTAGAAACACCAAAATATGTAACGGATTTGTAATGGAAATGGAAATTATGTAAATTATCCAAAAAGGGCTTTTTTACATAATATACAAACAACGAATACTAATCGGGGCTTAAAGTTAGTAGAAATTATTAGGAAGTACTCCCCAAGGCACTATTCCAATCCAGAGTATGCTCCTATCCACCGATGAAATACATAACTATTGGGAACGAAAAAATCCTTTATTTTGTAAGCCCTCTTTTTTTAAGAAATAGAAAGAAGAATAGGAACGAAAAAAAAAAAAAGAGAAAGAAACCCAATTCCAATAAAAAAATATATCTTTTTTATCCTTTTCCATATTCATATTCTATATTCATATATATATAGAATATATATCATAATTCATGAATTAATATGGAATTTTTTTTCGTAAGTAAAAACGAAGGGTTAATTATGTTAGTTATATTTCTACAAGAAGTATTTTATTGAAGAATTAAGTTATTACTCGACAAAGAAAAATTGAAATTTTTTAAAGAAGGGGTGAGATCAATTCAGAAGTACTTTGTTTTTTTTTTTATTTTATTATTAATTTATTTAATTATTAAAATAACAATTATTTAAAACTAATAATTATAACAGACAGAATTCTATTGGTCTAATTTTGGACCGTCCAATAAGATTTGACCTTATCCATCCTACAAATGTATCAAGATAAAATAATACTTACCCGGTCCTTAGATTTATTTATGGCCTTTAAGGAGCCGTATGAGATGAAAATCTCACGTACGGTTCTGTAATAGCGATGATAACAGTGATGGTATCACCGACTATGATTATCTAACAGTTCAAGTACAATTGATATAGTTGAGGCGCAATCAAAATATGGTTTTGGGGGGTGGAATTTATGGCGTCAGCCTATAGGGTTTATCATTTTTCTCATCTCTTCCCTAGCAGAATGTGAGAGATTACCTTTTGATTTACCAGAAGCAGAAGAAGAATTAGTAACAGGTTATCAAACCGAATACTCGGGTATAAAATTTGGTTTATTTTATGTTGCTTCTTATCTAAACCTATTAGTTTCTTCATTATTTGTAACAGTTCTTTACTTGGGAGGCTGGAATATATCTATTCCAGACATATATGTTTCTGAGTTTTTTGAAATAAATAAATTAGGTGGAGTCTTTGAAGCGACGATTGGTATCTTTATTACATTAACTAAAACTTATTTGTTCTTGTTCATTCCTATCACAACAAGATGGACTTTGCCGAGGCTAAGAATGGACCAACTATTAAATCTTGGATGGAAATTTCTTTTACCGATCTCTCTCGGTAATCTATTATTAACAACTTCTTCTCAACTCTTTTCGCTGTAAAGGAATATTCTATATTCACAATTTGTCTCAAACAAGAGAAATAAACAAACATAAAATTATTCATATATATATTCACGATATGTTTTCTATGGTAACTGGGTTCATGAATTATGGTCAACAAACAGTACGGGCTGCAAGGTACATCGGTCAAGGTTTCATGATTACTTTATCTCACGCAAATCGTTTACCCGTAACTATTCAATATCCGTATGAAAAATTAATCACCGCGGAACGTTTCCGTGGTCGAATTCATTTTGAATTTGATAAATGTATTGCTTGTGAAGTATGTGTTCGTGTATGTCCTATAGATCTACCCGTTGTTGATTGGAAATTAGAAACAGATATTCGAAAGAAACGATTACTAAATTACAGTATTGATTTCGGAATCTGTATATTTTGTGGTAATTGTGTTGAGTATTGTCCAACAAATTGTTTATCAATGACTGAAGAATATGAACTTTCTACTTATGATCGTCACGAATTAAATTATAATCAAATTGCTTTAGGTCGTTTACCAATGTCAGTAGTTGACGATTATACAATTCGAACAATTTTTAATTCACCTCAAATAAAAAATAAGTAAATCTCTTGATTCAAGAATAAATTCCAATTACTTTAACAATACTAAGGTTCGGTTTTGATTTATTTATTTAAAAGAAATAAAGGTTCTTTTGTTTTGTTTGGTCAATAACTAGAAATGAAATTCCAACTATTAATTGGTTGATTAAGAAGCGAATCTTTATTTTGATTGAAAATCTATTAATTAATATATCTGTATATATTTCGAAATAAAAAATTTCGGATTAGACCTATTCCTTCAGATAAAGAATAAAATTAGCCCAATAATTGTACCTACATTTAGTCCTATCTCTTAGGATTTAATTAGGAATTTTTGAAAAATTATTAAAAAAAATTTCTGATCGGGTCTCAATAAAGTCATGAAAAACATTTAGATTTATTTATCTCTTATTTTACATATAATGGATTTGCCTGGACCAATACATGACTTTCTTTTAGTCTTTCTGGGATTGGGTCTTATACTAGGCGGTATAGGTGTGGTATTATTTACCAACGCCATTTATTCTGCCTTTTCATTGGGGCTGGTTCTTGTTTGTATATCCTTATTTTATATTCTATTAAACTCCTATTTTGTAGCTGCTGCACAACTTCTTATTTACGTGGGAGCTATAAATGTTTTAATTGTATTTGCTGTGATGTTTATGAATGGTTCAGAAGATTACAAAGATTTTAATCTTTGGACTGTTGGGGATGGTATTACTTTACCAGTTTGTACAAGTATTTTTGTTTTACTAATGATTAGTATTACGGATACGTCATGGTACGGGATTATTTGGACTGCAAGATCAAACCAGATTATAGAGCAAGATTTGATAAGTAATAGTCAACAAATTGGAATTCATTTATCAACAGATTTTTTTCTTCCATTTGAATTCATTTCGATAATTCTTTTAGTCGCTTTAATAGGCGCAATTGCGGTAGCGCGCCAGTAATAAATTTCTAGAATTTTCAACAGTAATCAAAATTCAACTCTGTTCTGTGTTATTACATTTTTTTATCTTCCATTTTTAAATTGGTTTTAAAATTGGTTATGTCTAAAAGTCAAAATAAAAACTCTTTTATTTAATCTATTACCAATACAATATATTTCTTTGTTCCGCACTTTATATTCTAGTCAATTGAATCTGTTGAATTGTTATTCAGTTCATATTGAAATGAATCAAAATTGATAAGGAGTTAGTCAATGATGCTCGAGCATGTACTTGTTTTGAGTGCCTACTTATTTTCTATCGGTATCTATGGATTGATCACAAGCCGAAATATGGTTAGAGCCCTTATGTGTCTTGAACTTATACTGAATGCGGTTAATATAAATTTCGTAACATTTTCTGATTTTTTTGATAGCCGGCAATTAAAAGGAAATATTTTCTCAATTTTTGTTATAGCTATTGCCGCCGCTGAAGCAGCTATTGGACTGGCCATTGTTTCGTCAATTTATCGTAACAGAAAATCAACTCGTATCAATCAATCGAATTTGTTGAATAAGTAGTGTAGTATTAATCATAGAAATTACAATATTCATAAATTCTAATTAACATGACCATACATTTAATCTAATCCATATTTTAGAAAATGTAAGAAATCAAAGTATCTTGGTTCTATCGTATGAGTCGATCCAGAAGTAGATTGCTTCCAAATTTCTGGTAAATTATTGATTCATCTGGTGTCTAAATATATGATTCATTTACAAGTTTACTAGATCGAAAATTTCTGACGTTTAAAAATTTATAGATCCAATGTCACATTCAGTAAAGATTTATGATACGTGTATAGGGTGTACTCAATGTGTGCGAGCCTGCCCAACTGATGTATTAGAAATGATACCTTGGGACGGATGTAAAGCTAAGCAAATAGCTTCTGCTCCAAGAACAGAGGACTGTGTCGGTTGTAAGAGATGTGAATCTGCCTGTCCAACGGATTTCTTGAGTGTTCGCGTTTATTTATGGCATGAAACAACTCGAAGTATGGGTCTAGCTTATTAATACGTTTCAGAAAACCCTACTCGAATACATTTGATTTTTTTACCTTTACCGACAAAAACCCGCGCTCAAAATATATTTATTTCGAGCACGGGTTTTTCTGGTCCAAGTTTATTTTGTTTTTACTATGAATAATTTTCCTTGGTTAACGCTAGTTGTAGTTTTGCCAATATCCGCGGGTTCCTTAATTTTCTTTCTTCCTCATAGAGGAAATAAGGTAATAAGGTGGTATACTATATGTATATGTATAGTAGAACTCCTTCTAACAACCTATGCATTCGGTTATCGTTTCCAATTGGATGATCCGTTAATGCAACTAACGGAGAATTATAAATGGATCAATTATTTTGATTTTTACTGGAGATTGGGAATAGATGGAATTTCTATAGGACCCATTTTACTGACAGGCTTTATCACAACTTTAGCTACTTTAGCGGCTTGGCCCGTTACTCGAGATTCACGACTATTCCATTTCCTAATGTTAGCAATGTATAGTGGGCAAATAGGACTATTTTCTTCTCAAGACCTTTTACTTTTTTTCATCATGTGGGAGTTAGAATTAATTCCCGTTTATCTACTTCTATCCATGTGGGGTGGAAAGAAACGTTTGTATTCAGCTACAAAATTTATTTTGTACACTGCTGGAGGTTCCGTTTTTTTATTAATAGGAGTTCTGGGTATTGGTTTATACGGCTCCAATGAACCGACATTAAATTTTGAAACATCAGCTAATCAATCGTATCCTGTAGCACTGGAAATAATATTTTATATTGGATTTCTTATTGCTTTTGCTGTCAAATCACCGATCATACCCCTACACACATGGTTACCAGACACCCATGGAGAGGCACATTATAGTACTTGTATGCTTTTAGCCGGAATCTTATTAAAAATGGGAGCATATGGGTTGGTTCGGATCAATATGGAATTATTACCCCATGCCCATTCTATATTTTCTCCCTGGTTGATGATAGTAGGCACAATTCAAATTATCTATGCAGCTTTAACATCTCCGGGTCAGCGTAATTTAAAAAAACGAATAGCCTATTCTTCTGTATCTCATATGGGTTTCATAATTATAGGAATTGGTTCTATAAGCGATACAGGGCTCAACGGGGCCATTTTACAAATAATTTCTCACGGATTTATTGGCGCTGCACTTTTTTTCTTGGCCGGAACGAGTTATGATAGAATACGACTTGTTTACCTCGACGAAATGGGCGGAATGGCCGTCTCAATTCCAAAAATATTCACAACTTTCAGTATCTTATCAATGGCTTCGCTTGCATTACCGGGCATGAGCGGTTTTGTTGCCGAATTGGTAGTTTTTTTTGGAATACTTACTAGCCAAAAATATCTTTTAATAACAAAAATCTTAATTACTTTTGTAATGGCAATTGGAATGATATTAACTCCTATTTATTCATTATCTATGTTACGCCAGATGTTCTATGGATACAAGCTTTTTAATGTCCCCAAAAACTCTTATTTTTTTGATTCTGGACCGCGCGAGTTATTTATTTCGATTTCGATCCTTTTACCGGTAATAGGTATTGGTATTTATCCCGATTTCGTTTTCTCATTATCAGTTGAGAAGGTCGAAGCTATTCTATCAAATTTTTTTTATAGATAGTTTTTGTCAATAAAAAAAAATACGATGATTTTAAAAATCGTTCATTGTCCAAAAAAAGTCTTTTTCAGCTTTTAAGTTAAATAAAAAAATTGGAATTCTATTATAAAAATATAACCAGATATTTTGACATTTTGAGAACCATTTGAATCAAGTAATGGAAATAGAATGATTCAAATGGTTCTTGATGGTTGATATAAGGATTTCATAATGTATGCTGCCCTAGGCTTTTCGTTGTCAAGTACTTTAAATTCAATTAGAAATTCAATTAGATGGTAATGTAAATGAACCATAACTATGTAACCCTATTCCTAATAGATTAACCCCAAAATAACATATCCAAATTATAAGAAAGCCCATTGAGGCCACAATTGCAGAATTTTCAGTTTCATAATTTTTATTTGTTCGGATATGTAAATAAATCGCAAATATGGTCCAAGTAATAAATGCCCAAGTTTCTTTTGGATCCCAATTCCAATAGGATCCCCATGCTTCATTAGCCCATACTGCTCCCGAAAGAATACCTATGGTTAAAAGGATAAATCCTAAACTAATAATACGATAACTCCATCGATCCAATTGTTGAATTAATTGATATCTGTAATAATTCTGAGAAGAAATCAAAGAAGTGTTTTTTAACACATTGTTTCTTTCATTCACGTATTGAATCTCACCAAAGGCAAATTGCTCAGTTAACAAATTTTTGCTTTTACTAAAAATCCTTATGGATTCTCGAAATGTAATGACTAGAAGAGCTAGTGATAATAATGATCCACACAAAAGAGCTGCATAGCTCAACACCATCATACTTACGTGCATCATTAACCAATGTGATTGGAGAGCCGGTACTAATATTGCAGATTGATGCATTTCATTTAAAAGACCTGAAGTAGCGAAACCCTGGGTAAACATAACACTTGGCGCCGTTATTGCGCTTAAATGGTTTTTATGTTTTTTAAAATACGGAATCATATGAATAATGGAAAAACCCCACGACAGAAAAATTAATGATTCATATAAATTGCTTAATGGTAAATGCCCAAAATAAATCCAACGAATAACTAATAATCCTGTTATGCAGAAAAAAGTAGCTATCATGCCCTTTTCGGATGAATCATATAGTCCTACGATTTCATCGACAAATAAAGTTATCAAATGAATTGTAATTACAATTGAAATGATCGAAAAGGATATATGAGTTAATATACGCTCTAAAGTTGAAACTATCATAAAATTTATTAAAGGGATTCTCAATTATAGGAATTGAAATAGGGAATTGAATTCATTATAGGGCTTACTCTTTTAGAAAAAGCCATGCCGCTACTCGGACTCGAACCGAGATGCTCTAGCACTGCTTCCTAAGAGCAGCGTGTCTACCGATTTCACCATAGCGGCTTATTCAAAATCATAATAACCTATTTTTATTCAATCGTCGAGATTGGGAGGGTTAATTCAATATTTTTTTAGGAAACATTCAAATTGATGACTAAAAATTTGTTTCAAAATCAGGCATTTAATCTAAACGTTTTCTTTAATAATATTAATAATCTTATCTTTTGTTTATTTGTTATTTTTATTTTAGAGTATCCTTTTTTTCAGTTAACTAACAACGGGATTTTTCATTTTTTAGTTTATTACTTTTTTATTACTTTATTTATGGTCTCCTGAAAATAAAAGCAACATTTGTAACGAGATAATTTTGTCATGGCTCGAACTAAAAAATAACAAAATGAATTCCATTTTATATTGTTATTGCTATTAGAGAATGGAATTCATTTTGTTTTAATAACAAATGAAATATTAATTTAGATAATAATCTATTATTATTAGATTAATATTATTTATATTCTTGATAACTTGGAAATTTTACAAAAAAAAAATTCTAACAAAAATTAGAATCATTTTTTTGAATTAGACCTATTCATATTATTTAGTCTATTGTTTAATTATTTATTTGTCACACAAAAAAAACTTTTTGAGTTACCGGTAGAAAGAGATTTCGCTAATGAAAAAGCTTTCAATGCTGCCCAATATCCTTTCTTTTTCCAAAGATTTTTACGAATACGTTTTTTGGAACTAGAGGTGCGCTTTTTTGGAACTGCCATTTTAAAATTATAATCGGTTCATCGGTTGGATGTGAAAGACATCTAGTGTTCAAAATCAATTGTTCTTTACTATATCTCTAGCTAGCTATTCTAGAAATTGCATTCCCTTGGTGTTTGGAAAAATTGTTTAAAATATTACAAATATTACTAAGAACAATACGATCTACTATGCCAAATAGAATAGATTGAAGTTGATAAAATAAAAAATACAAACAAAAGGGGTTGGGGGTCTTTACTTTCTATTTTTGTCATGTTCCATTCTTACATGGAATAAAATACATGGAAAGGTTTAAAAACTACCTGGAAAGGTTTAAAAACTCAATTCCTCTTCCGCTTAAGATTAATAAAAAAAAACTGTAATAATTTTTATTTTTTTTTATTATATTAAATTAAAAAAATGGGTCAAGTTCGAAGAAAGAGGACATTTAATTTTAATTTTTAAATTCGAATGGTCCTATGTAGTTAATTGATTAAAATATACAAAACACTTTCTAAAACTAAAATAAAAGCCATTTTTTTTTGCCCCTCCGTTTTTATTTTAGATAAAAAAGTTTAGGATAGCAAAGCATTTCTTATAAAATGATTGGGAATAACCGAACCAAACTGCAATAAATAGGTTTTATGAGTCAAGTTATGGGCCCTATGATTCCTATTAACTACCTTTTTGTTGTCATTATTTAGCCTTGCTCTATAGATATAAATAAATTATTGTATTACGTAATAATTAGATCGAAATTGCCATTTTTCGTTTTTATCTTCATAAAATTTCATATTAACAATTCAATATTAATAATAAACTAATGATAATTAATAATAAACTAATAATAAACTAAAGTACATATTTATTTTTCGCTCGTAACTTGTTTATATCATTTGACTAACCCTAATTCTTCATCTTCATTTGAAATATTTGAAGTAGTTTGGAAAGATTCCGAATAATTAAGGTTGGAAAATGAAATTCTATTTAAGTTGTATTTTATATATCTTAATTTTTTTATTAATCGACCGCTTTCAAAAGAAAAGAAATAAGAACTGGTGAATCAGAAACAATTAATTAAGATAATTTTTTTATTTATTTTTATATGGAATATACATATCAATATTCATGGATCATACCGTTCATTCCCCTTCCAGTTCCTATGTTAATAGGAGTAGGACTTCTACTTTTTCCAACGGCAACTAAAAATCTTCGCCGTATGTGGGCTTTTCCGAGTGTTTTATTATTAAGTATAGTTATGATTTTTTCAGCCCATTTCTTTATTCAGCAACTAAATAACAATTCTGTCTATCAATATGTATGGTCTTGGACCATCAATAATGATTTTTCTTTAGAGTTCGGCTCCTTAATTGACCCACTTACTTCTATTATGTCAATATTAATCACTAGTGTTGGGGTTATGGTTCTTATTTATAGTGATAATTATATGTCTCATGATCGAGGATACGTGAGATTTTTTGCTTATATGAGTTTTTTCAATACTTCAATGTTGGGATTAGTTACTAGTTCTAATTTAATACAAATTTATATTTTTTGGGAATTGGTTGGAATGTGTTCTTATCTATTAATAGGTTTTTGGTTCACCCGACCCAGTGCGGCGAATGCTTGTCAGAAAGCGTTTGTAACTAATCGTGTTGGAGATTTTGGGTTATTATTAGGAATTTTAGGTTTTTATTGGATAACAGGTAGTTTTGAATTTCGGGATTTGTTTGAAATATTCAATAATTTGGTTTATAATAATGAAGTTAATCCTTTATTTGTTACTTTCTGTGCTTTCCTATTATTTGCTGGCGCAGTTGCTAAATCTGCTCAATTTCCCCTTCATGTTTGGTTACCCGATGCCATGGAAGGGCCTACCCCTATTTCAGCTCTTATACATGC